AATAGAAAAACCCTTTTTTGGTCTATTGATACCTAACCTAGGTCAAATCCATGAACTTAATTCGGTTATTCCTTTCTATTCTTAAAAATCCCCTAAGCCATGAATCAGGAATTGTCTTATGACTCGTAAATCCGATAAATAATTTATTTAAAATTTAAAGAACTGTTCAAGAAACAAATGATCCCTTTTCGAACTCTCGTTCCCAGTAGATCCCCAGACATACTACTCTCCTTTTACCAAATAATCTTATTCTTAAATCTTGTTCGTGAAATAAAAAAAATAGTTTTATATATTCTTCTAATTTCTATGTCTAGGAAACTACTAGAGGATCATATTTTTACTTTCTATTTTACATTTACACTATTTTACATTTATTTCTTTTATTGTCTTCTTTGTTCTATTTTCCTTTCTTTCAGATTAAAAAAAATCCAAAGTATACTTTTTTGTTTGCAGATCGAGGTAAGAAATTCGAATATTTTTTTCTATTTACTTTTTTTTATCTATCTGTCAGATTCTTTCTTTAATATTGTATGGAATTTTTTTAATAATAATAGATTCTTAAGTGAAAGTTTCGTTTTCGCATCCATTAATTGCCGTAAAAATCTCGTATGCATAGATATTAAAAGAAAATATTTGATACGCAAAGTCATGATTTGATAGATTTTTCTATTATTTCTTATTTCTATAGATATATATCATATCTTAAAGAAATAATAGAAATGTAATTTTATCTTTTCTGATATTCGGAAAAAAGATATTTTAAAGTCAAATGACTTGTATGTTGGAACTTAGAATAAGCCCTTCTTCGTGGAGGAGGGGAGTAGCAATTTATTCCTATAGAACCTCTAGGAACAATAAGATTTAATCAGAAATATCGACAGATTCTTGCGGAGTCCAAACCAAAGAGGTATTAAAAACGAAAAAAAGATCCACTGTTCGAATTTCATTTCTATCGAATTTGAATATCAGAATAGTAGATATAGTTATGATTCAATGGGTTAGGTCCACTTACTTTTTTTTTAGAATCTTTCCCATTTTTTTGATTAGAATAATAGAAAATAGGAATATCTGACAATTAAAGGAGATATCACATTCTAAAATATATATATAATTAAATTAATATATTTCGAGAAATAAGAATAATTCACTTTCTAACTAGAATTAGTTTACTATATTCGAATTCATTAGAATGATAACAATAACTTATTAAAATTAAGAATTCCATTTTTTAATGAAATTATACTATTCCTTAGTTTTTTTTTTTATTTTTATTTACAAACGGAAACTTCTTACAAATATCAAGAATATCTCTATTCTTCCTTCAAATAGGAATACCGCTCTTAGTATTTTATGAAAAAAAGTCAAAAGCCCCTTATCGGATTTGAACCGATGACTTACGCCTTACCATGGCGTTACTCTACCACACTGAGTTAAAGGGGCCTCATTTGATTCAATTCCTGAATAAGGAACCAGCCAATATGAGTTTAGTACATCTATTTGTTACTGCATATACTTATTATATTATATATATAAATAAGATAATAAGATTAGAATATATGTACATAGATCTATTTTTTGTACATAGCAACTCATTAAGGAACAAGAAATTGGATTTACCTAGTGAATAGAGTATAGTTAAAAAATGATTTATATTAGAAGTGAAAGAAATGAGGTTTTAATGCCTCGCCTCTTCCAACAAATCAATCATTCCCTGAAAGGATTCTCTCTTTCTTTTGTTTTCTTTCGCATTACTTATCTTTTTTCTATTTTTTTTTTATTATAAAATTGGTGATGGGAATGAACAATTTCGAAATTTAAATGATGAATCAAAAAATTTTATGGAATTCTGAAAGCTGGAAAGATCCTTCTGATCGAATCATATCATTCCATTATATTGACAATTTCAAAAAACTGTTCATACTATGAACATAGTATAATGGCGGTCGGGCAAGTATGCCCCCATCGTCTAGTGGTTTAGGACATCTCTCTTTCAAGGAGGCAACGGGGATTCGACTTCCCCTGGGGGTAGGATACTACGAAAGGAAATTGATCAGGGATTATCAATAAAGACTGAAATAGATTCTTCCTGGGTCGATGCCCGAGCGGTTAATGGGGACGGACTGTAAATTCGTTGGCAATATGTCTACGCTGGTTCAAATCCAGCTCGGCCCAAAAATTTGCTGATCCACCATGAAATGATATAACCCATTTGTTGTTCTCTGAAAATGACCGATGGGCTCGGACACGGAAGAATAAAAATTTCATACATCCCTAGTGCTATTTCTTTTTTCCGTATTACATATTTTTTCCACAAATTCGGATTTTGCTAAATTCCTTACAGGATCCGTAAGTATAAAGTCTAAGGAAAGGATTAAAGTAAAAAAAAAAAAGAGTCTTTTTTTTGTTTCATTGATTCATTTTTCAATCGATTGGGCAATTGGGCAATAACGAACGGATTACTCGTAATCCGTGTCGATCTCGCTAAAGTGCAGACCCATATATATATCAATATATAAAAGAGTCCGCCTCTTTCAGTTACAGTACAACGATTCGAATCTCAAATAGAAAAAGAAAAGGTTTGAATGAAATTGTAAGAATATGTATGTATGATATACGATTTTTTCCTGGGATTGTAGTTCAATTGGTCAGAGCACCGCCCTGTCAAGGCGGAAGCTGCGGGTTCGAGCCCCGTCAGTCCCGATGGATACAAATCCAATGAAAAAAAATATCAATTGATTTCGTGTGTGAAAGGGAATAAAAATAACAAAAAAATCTCATTTCTAAACGGGATCCCCTTTTTTTCTTTCTTTCGAAGAAAGAAAAAAGGAAAAGGAATTTTTGATTGCATCAGAAAGTAATTTTTTTGATTTGGTATGGATAAAAGATCTTCCTATGTTATACTATTTAATTCTCGACGATGAATCGATTTGATAGCTCAGATATTGTTATTCGTGATATTGATCCGATTTGATATCATCGAGATAAAAATTATACCATTGAATTTACCGACGAAAGATTTATCATTTCTATGGGATTAAATCCCGAAGTATTTTTTAGAAATAAAAGAGAAAGAAAACATAGAGATTTATGGAAGTAAATATTCTCGCATTTATAGCTACTGCACTCTTCATTCTAGTTCCTACTGCCTTTTTACTTATAATTTACGTAAAAACGGTAAGTCAAAGTAACTAATTTTAAATTTTACTTAAACATGAATTCTGATTTATTATCAACGCAATGACAATGATTGAATGAAAAAAATGAAAAAAGGATTTCAATTTCGGGTCTTCGTTTTAAATGAAATGATCAGACTACAATCAGCAGAATTCTATGAAATCCATATAGTATAGTAGAAAGAAATCAAATCTATTTCTTTCTACTATACTATCTATTATTGTAGTGTATAAAGTTTTACTCTATGTTTTATTTATTCTATAAAAATAGAGGTTTAATATGTACCAATCTTTAAATATTGATTTTCATATTCATACTATCTATAGATAGATATCGATATAGAATTTCCATTCTATATATGTTATGTAAATAACATAGCGTCCACATTTTTTTCTTTGTTTCATCTAATCTATTTTATTTGTATTGGTTCCAATCAATCTGAAATAATCAAAAAGCAACTCTTATTCTTCTGATTTGAATTTTTTTATTTCTTATTCTTTTCAGAATCCCGGTATCCTATTCAGTATCCTATTTTTTAATAAATATGATAAATAAAGTAATCTTTTTAGCATTCTGAAAAATCAATTGATTAATTAATTAATTGACAGATGATCCGGGAGTTCTATGAAAAAGTTTTTCATATTTCGAAAAGATTGGTGGTAACCAGTTCATCGAAATAGAAATCTTAGAAAGAATTTGGTTAGAATAGGAATCAATTTCCTATTATTTGTACTCCCTTGACTTTCAAAATACGAAGATGGTAACAATTCAAATATTTGTTTGATTTAAAGAGTATTTTCAATATTATACATAGAATACATTACACCACTGGAATACAATAGAATTCCAAAATGCAGATATAATTGCATTTCATTAATTAGTATTAATAATAAAATTAATAAAATAACTAAATTCAATAGTTAAAAAATTTCAGAACCCAGCTATAAAACAATTGATACAGTTTGATCCCTTAACTCAATTAGTAGTACCCTTAGAGTCCACTTCTTCCCCATACTACAAGGGAAAGGGAAAATGTAAAAACTACCATTAAAGCAGCCCAAGCAAGACTTACTATATCCATGTAAATTTTGTCTCCTATCTCTATCAATATGAAGGAATTATTTCATTATTGTTTACTAATTTTTCTTGTATTATTTTATCTTGTATTATGTTCTTTTTTTTATTTATTTTTCACTAAAAATTTTATAATAATAGTGGAATCGCTGGTACAGAGTCAAAAAAAGATTCCGGGATAACACCATTGACGAAACAATCCAATAAATCCAATTAGAACATCTAACAAGTTCTTATCTGATTTCTAGTAGAATAAAAAAATATTAAGCATAAAGAAAAAAAATCCAGAGATATCTTTTGAAGTATTAAGGGAATTAATCTTAGTAACAGGTAGGAATAAAAAGACCTATGTTTTCTTTTGCCCCCCATTTCATTAACTCAAAAGTAAAAAATAGAGAATCAAGATAGATTACTTTGCATACTCATACTCTTATTTGCATCTCTTATTTCCATTTGATCTAATCCTTACTGTCTCCCGATTCGTTCTCTAAAACAATCGGAAAACAGCCTCTGAAATTCTTACCGAAAAAAAAGAATTTCATTTTTCTTATAATGGAAATAGAATTGAAATTCTTGGATTAAAATGAAAAAATGAAATAATATATTAAATAAAAATATTAATTTAATAATAAAAATGAAGAATCTTAATAGAAAATTAGAGAAAATTTAGAACTATTAAAAATTTAAATAAATATAAAAAAGAAATCTAATTAGATATTCAATTTTATTAATCTAACTAATATTGAATAAAT